ATAGCCAATCCAATAGCTGCTTCAGCGGCTGCAATAGCTATAACAAAAATTGAGAAAATGTCGCCTCTTAATTGACGATTATCAAAAATATCAGAAAATGTTACAAAATTTATATTAACTGAATTTAATATGAGTTCAAGACACATAAGGGCTCTAACCATATTTCGACTTGTGATCAACCCATAGATACCAATAGAAAATAAATAGGCACTCAAAACAAGTATATGTTCAAGCATCATTAACCAACTCCTTATCAATCTTGATTCATTTCAATCTGAACAATAATTCAATCGATTCGATTCTAACAAGAATGGAACAAAACAACGGAATATATTGGTAATAGATCGATATAAAACTAAAGCATTTCTATTCTATTTTAGACACGAATTCAAATCAAATTATATTAGAACATTCCTTTTCCGTTGATTCTATTTGAATTACTCATTTTAAAGATTGATTATTGACGAGCTATAGCAATTGCACCTATTAAAGCGACTAAAAGAATTATTGAAATGAGTTCAAATGGAAGAAAAAAATCTGTTGATAAATGAATTCCAATTTGTTGACTATTACTTATCAAATCTTGCTCTAGAATCTGATTTGATTTTGTAGTCCAAATGATCCCATACCAGGACGTATCCGGAATAGTAGTAATTAATGAAATAAAAAGACTTGTACAAATCAGTGAAGTAACTCCATCCCCAACGGTCCAAAGATGAAAATCTTTGTAATATTCTGAACCATTCATGAACATCACAGCAAAAATGATTAAAACATTTATAGCTCCTACATAAATAAGGAGCTGCGCAGCAGCTACAAAATAAGAATTCGAGATAATATAAAATAAGGATATACAAAAAAGAACCAATCCCAATGAAAAGGCCGAATAAATTGGATTCGGAAGTAATACTACTGCCAGACTGCCTAATATAAGACCCAATCCCAGAAAGACTAAAAGAAAATCATGTATTGGTCCAGGTAAATCCATTTGATTTTATAGAAAAAATAAATCGAAATATTTCATGCCTTTGTTGACCTGACCAGGAAAAAGAAGTTATCCTATTTTTTAGGATACTTCTTAAATGGGGTAGTGTGGATTGATGTAGATACAGTTATTGGGCTACTCTTATTCTCGAAAGCAGAGGTTCAAACTAGATATTTTGAAATCATTATTCGAATATAAATAGATTTTCAATCCAAATTAAGCCACGATTTTTGCTAACCAATCGTTCATTTGTATTGCGCAAACAAAAACCTCATTCCTTTCGATCCAAAAGCTGTTTGGATTTTGAAATGTTTTTTGAATCAAGGGTTGTATGCATTTTTTATTTGAGGTAAATTCGAAGAAATTGTTCGAATTGTGTAATCGTCAATTATTGACACCGGTAACCGACCTAAAGCAATTTGATTATAATTCAATTCGTGACGATCATAAGTAGAAAGTTCATATTCTTCAGTCATTGATAAACAATTTGTTGGACAATACTCAACGCAATTACCACAAAATATACAGATTCCAAAATCAATACTGTAATTAAGTAATCGTTTCTTTCGAATATCCGTTTCCAATTTCCAATCAACAACGGGTAGATCTATAGGACATACACGAACACATACTTCACAAGCAATGCATTTATCAAATTCAAAGTGGATTCGGCCTCGGAAACGTTCCGATGTGATCAATTTTTCGTAGGGGTATTGAATAGTTACAGGTAAACGATTCGCGTGGGACAAGGTAATCATGAAACCTTGACCAATATACCTGGCAGCTCGTATTGTTTGTTGACCAGAGTTCAAGAACTGAGTTAACATAGGGAACATATCTGAATATCTATAAATAATAAATAATTTTAGACTTGTTTCTTTCTCTTGTTTGAGACAAGTTGTGACGATGGAATATTCTATTCCTTTACAGTGTTCTATTCCTTTACAGTGAAAGAAGTTGGGACGAAGTTGTTAATAATAGATTACCTAAAGAAATAGGTAAAAGAAATTTCCACCCAAGGTTTAATAGTTGGTCCATTCTCAGTCTCGGTAAAGTCCATCTTGTTGCAATAGAAATGAACAAGAACAAATAAGTTTTAGCTAATGTAATAAAGATACCTATTATTGTTCCAAAAACGTTACTTCTTTTAAAAAGCTCAGGAACGAATATGTATGGAATAGAAAGATTCCAACCTCCCAAGTAAAGAACTGTTACAAATAATGAAGAAACTAGTAGATTTAGATACGAAGCAACGTAAAATAAACCAAATTTTATACCTGAATATTCGGTTTGATAACCTGCTACTAATTCTTCTTCTGCTTCTGGTAAATCAAAAGGCAATCTCTCACACTCGGCTAGAGAAGAAATTAGAAAAATGATAAACCCTATAGGTTGACGCCACAAATTCCATCCCCAAAAACCATATTTTGACTGCGCTTCAACTATATCAACTGTACTTAAACTGTTAGATAATCATAGTCGATGATAACATCACTGTTCCCGTCGCTATTACAGAACCGTACATGAGATTTTCACCTCATACGGCTCCTCATAGGTCACAAATAAATCTAAGGACCTTTCAAAATTATTTATCTTGATGTGTTTGTAGGATCGATAGAGAGTCAAACTCTTATCCTAAGAGCTAGAACCAATGGAATTCTGTCTGCTAGATTTCTAATAAAAAAGTGCTTCTGAATTGATCTCGTCTTTTAAGAATTTTCATTTTTCTTTGTTGATTAATAACTTTATCCTTGAATAAAAAAAACTTTTTAGAGGAATATCCCATAGATATTTCAACCTATCATTTTCGATTACGAAAAAAAATTAGATATTGCATTACATAACAAGAATTTTCTTTATAGAAATAAAATAGAAATAGTTATGAATAAAAAAAAAATATCTCTTTTTGCAATTCTAGTCTTTTTATTTCGTTCCTACTCTCCTTTCTCAGAAAAAGGGGACATTAGCCAAAGTAAAAGATTTCTTCGTTCTTGATAGTTATTTACTTAATCGGTGGATAGGAACATACTCTGGATCGAAATCGTGGGGAGTACTTCTTAATAATTTCTACCAACTTAAAGCCCCAATTCTAATTGCTTTTCTATAAAGAAATATCCTGTTGGATAATTTACAGAATCTCCATTACTAATCCTTTGTGTATCTTGGTCTTCCTAACCATCCACTCATTTTTTTGAATCTCCTATGAGGGTAATACATCTATGGAATAGATAGTAAAAACCCCATATAGTTGATCTTTTGAACCCGCTTCAAGCCGTGATGACTAATCAACCAATCTTGGGGTAGACAGTCTTGACTGCTTATATTTACTTTGACTTAATTCTTGTACATACGAAATGAGATTGAATTCTTTTAACAGCAAATTTGGAAGCCGTTTTATTTCACTCATATAACTATCCGGTTTAATTCATCAACCCCAATGATGAATACAAAAATCAAAAATTGATATTCAACACATTTAACTTTCTTGCTAGAAAGAAAAGAAATAGGGGAAATTTTATGTCTCACCGAATCACACGTAGAGATATTGATAATACACATAGAGTTAATGGTATTTCATAACTAATTGATTGAGCAGCAGCCCTTAATCCACCTAAAAAGGAATATTTATTATTTGATCCATATCCTGACATAAGAAGTCCAATGGGAGCAAGACTTGAAACAGCGATCCATAAAAAAACACCAATACTAAGGTCGGCTAGAATAAGGCGATAGCTAAAAGGAATTACTGAATAACTTAGTAAAATGGATATGACTGCTATGGATGGCCCGATACTGAATAAACGAGTATCTCCTCTAGATGGAAGAAGATTCTCTTTGAAAAGTAGTTTTGTACCGTCTGCTAGAGCTTGAAGAATTCCCAAAGGCCCGGCATATTCGGGTCCAATACGTTGTTGTATCCCTGCAGATATTTCTCTTTCTAACCAAACAATTACTAGTACACCTAGTGTGATTCCTAATACAAGAGTGAAAATAGGGACAAACATCCATACGATCCCGTAGATTTCTTTTAAGGATTCCAATCTGGAAAAAGAATTGATAGCTTGTATTTCTGTTGTATCAATTATCATTTCAACGATCAACTTCTCCCATAATGATATCTATGCTACCTAGTATCGTCATAATATCAGCCAATTTCATTCTTTTAACTAACTGAGGAAGAATTTGCAAGTTGATAAAACCCGGTGGTCGAATTTTCCATCTCCAAGGAAAAACACTCTGATCTCCTATCAGAAAAATTCCCAATTCTCCTTTTGGCGCTTCGACTCTTACATAAAGTTCTTGCTTGGACAATTCAAAAGTTGGAGAAGGTTTTTTACTAATAAATCGATAGTCAAAATCATTCCATTCAGGATCTTTTATTCTATCAAAGCGTCGGATTTCTAAATTCTCATAGGGTCCCCCTGGAATTCCTTCCAGAGCCTGTTGGATTATTTTTATGGATTCTGTCATTTCACTGATTCGTACTAAATACCGAGCTAATGAATCCCCTTCCTTTTGCCATTGAATCTCCCAATCAAATTCGTCGTAACACTCATAACGATCGACTTTACGAAGATCCCATTGTATTCCGGAAGCTCGTAGCATTGGTCCTGATAAACCCCAATTTAGTGCTTCTTCGGCGCCAATAATGCCTACGCCTTCAACTCGTTCTAAAAAAATAGGATTCCGTGTAATAAGCTTTTCATATTCAGCAACCCCGGTTAAAAAATAATCGCAAAAATCCAAACATTTATCTATCCAGCCATGAGGTAGATCAGCAGCTACTCCTCCAATACGAAAATAGTTATGCATCATGCGCATACCGGTAGCAGCTTCGAATAGGTCATATATCAATTCTCGTTCTCGAAAAATATAGAAGAAAGGGGTCTGTGCACCAATATCTGCCATAAAAGGGCCAAGCCATAACAAATGGGAAGCGATCCGACTCAACTCCAACATAATTGCTCTGATATAGCTAGCCCTTTTAGGTACTTGAATATTACCTAGCTGTTCGGGTCCATTTACGGTTATTGCTTCTGTGAACATAGTAGCTAAATAATCCCAACGTGTTACATAAGGCAAATATTGTATAATTGTTCGATTTTCCGCAATTTTCTCCATGCCTCTATGTAAATAACCCAATATTGGTTCACATTCAATAACATCTTCACCATCGAGAGTAACGATCAGTCGAAGAACACCATGCATTGATGGGTGGTGAGGGCCCATATTGACTATCATGAGGTCTTTTCTTGTAGTTGGTGCAATCATAAGTTTTTTCCCGAGTCATTCTTCCCATGCATTGCTGAAAGTAAAAAGAAGTTCATCAAAATTTAAACGACTAAGCTCAAATGGTATCACGCTTCAAATTAACGAGTTTTTATCTCTCGAATATTCAACTCACCAATTAATTCTTTATAGCGTTCTCCATTTTTTTTTGACAAATAGGCCAGCAGCCGTTGACGTTTTCCCAAAATTTTCCGCAAACCTCTCTGAGATGAAGAGTCTTTTTTGTGCAATTCCAAATGTGAAGTAAGTTTCCTTATCTTAGTCGTGAAACTGAATACTTGAAATTCAACAGACCCCCTGTTTTCTTCGTTTTCTTTTTGAGAAATAACTGAAATGAATGAATTTTTTACCATAAAAAAACCCCTTTCCCTTTTTACAGATATGGATTTTACCGATCAGTAATAATAATGCCATTAATTTGACTGTGATATATACAATAATCCAATCCCAATTTATTTATGAACTTCCAATTTTCTGAATTCAAATTAATCAATTCAATTTGAAATTGGATTTAGATAGGGATAGAAAAGGATTGGTACATTTTCCCATCGAATAATTTCGACTTAAAACGAAGAAGGTTTTGTTGATTCATTTCGAGATCTAATTGAGCCATTATTCAGTTCATATTGGATATTCATATTGGATATTAGAATGAAATGTGAGACAAGGCATGTGCTCTGTGTCTTTGCTTACTTTCATATACCCTATATTATATATATAGGGTATAGGATATATAGAAAAAGTGTATTATCCACGAATTTTCAATCGTGGATACATCTGTATCCTTAACATACTGAAACGACTGCCATTATTGGTATCAAACCAATAACGATTCATACAAGCTAAATCCTCTAATCGATAATTAGGCCAAAGAAAGAGCTTTAATTTCATTAATTTCTTTTTCTCAAGATGCTTACTGTCATGCGAAACTTGGCTGCTGTTTTTTACGTTCTTTCCATTCCAAAATACTGGATTTCTATCTCCACCATTTTGATTCTTTGAATTGAAACAATTTAGAATTCTCAATTTTCTACAACGTCTAAACGATAAAATATTTTCAGGAACAAGCAAATCAAAATGATTTTTGTCTCCATTTCCAGTTATTCTTTGATGTGCTGAAATAGTTTTATCGAAATTATTCTTAGAAAAATATCTTTGTTTTTGGTATTTTTTATTAGTTTGGGGTTTACTCTTATGAACCAACGAAATACCTATGGTTTGATACATAATAAATTGGCTATCGTTTTTTCCAGACAGACGAATGGGTTCTATAATCAATACTCCCCTTTTGATCAATTCTGTAAGAGTTAAATTCTTCTGAATCAGCATTATATCCAAACAAAATTCTCTCGTTTGAATCGAAGAGATAGTAATTTTTCTTGGATCTATTAGTCTAAGCAGGAGACAATATACCTTGATATTATTGATAATTCTTTGATTCAAAGTATCGTTCCATCTCAATTGAAAAACCAAAAAACGTTTCAGGAAGGAATCTAGTTCTGCTTCCGTGCTGCTTTTGTATTGTTTTTTCTTTTGCGCTTTTTTCATGTCTGATCTTGCATAATTTTCTTCAAGATCTTTTTGTTGTGAGAGAACAGATCCAAGATCTCCTCGACTTGTGGGTTCTTTTTCTTTTTTTTTTCGATTCTTTTCATTCGATGGTATTCCTTTTTTCTTTTCATTGATCTTTGTATTTTCACTACTATTTTTATTTTCATTTCTATTCCAATTTAAAAGAAGTAATTTTCTTGGTATAAACCAAGGTTTCGTTTTATATGCATTATAAAGTACCACAAGTTCTGGGAAGAAACAAAGTTCCAGATTCGATAGGTGACGCTTTAGCATTTTTTCATTCATTCCCATCCAATCAAAAAAAACTTTGTGAGAGTTTGTTAGATTGATTTCTGGAATCATAAGATAAAAAAAATCTTTTTTATGAATTATTTCATAATTATTAATACGAATTTGAGGATTTTGATTCCTATTGGTATCCATCGTGATCCAGGCCTCAATATCTACTTTTTGTCTAAGATAAAAATTGATAATTTTCCAGTTAAAATTCCAATCAAAATATTTTCTATCGGTCGTTTTTTCGATATATAGAATATTGATCTTTCCTAGATAAAGGATGTTTCTCAGCATATCAAAAAGGCTTTCTTTTTGTGTGTTATAAGAAAGCTCTTGGTTCTTATGTCCTTGAAACCGAGAAAGGCATTCCATTTTCTTTTCATAATTAAGAAATTTATATGATAAAAGATCATATCTATAGTATTTTTGAAAATTATCTTTTTGATTAGATAATGAATATACTTCAAATTGTTTTTGTTTTTTGGAACCAATTAATTGGTCTTTTTCATATGAATGCCTTTTGCTAAAATTGGATTTTTTAGCTATACGACGCTGATGAACTGTATTTCGCCACTTTTCTGGTATTAATCTAGACCATCTGATCTGAGATAAATCGTATTGATAATGTGCTCTTAACCAGTTTTTCCATTGATTCATTTCATAACTCGGAAGTTTCTTATCTCCTAATTTCGAATGAACCATTCCTTGTGTTTCAAAAGAATCTTTTATTTCAGGCTTAACAAAAAAAGGTATTCCTTGAGATTGAATAATAGAGCTTAATTTATACGAGTTACTGACTTTGATTTGTGATAATTTGTAAAATACATATGCTTGTGACATGTAGGATAAGTCATAAAAAATAGAGTAATTTTTTTGACTATTACGAACATTATCAAGTGATTTTTTTATATTCGAAATAAAGGCAATTGGATTTTTCTTTTTTTTTTCAATTATTTCTTGTTTTCTTTCGTTATTGTAAATGGATTTATCAATAATTTTTTTTGTTGATTCAAGAAAACGTTCTGTATTCATTTTGGGAATATTAATGATAGATAAAAATATTTCTGTGTATATTCTTTCAATGAAAAATTTCAAAAAAAGGGGAAATTTAGAAATTAATTGAGCATTTATTTTTTTTAATATTTGCCACTTTTCGAATCTTTTAGCATTAAAACTTGTTTTGTTAGGACTAATATTTATTTTTGGAGTTATTTTTTTTTTCTCTTTTGTGATTCTTTCTATTTGATTTCGAATTGTACTTGTTCTATCAGTCAGATCCTTCATTTTTTTTTCTGTCAATGAAGAATTTGTCGAACTCGGGGATGCAATTTGACTAAATGATTCACGAATTATCTGATTGCTTATTATGGAATCTTTTTTTTCTTTAATTTCACCCGATTCGTATACTTCTCTTAATCCAAATAATAGAATTGGATTTACTTTTGAAAGTTCTTTTATTATTTTTTTTATAAAAATAACACTTTTGATAACCCGGTTTTTTATTTCTTTTGAGACTTTTCGAAGTAATTTTGTTTTTCCTTTAAAAACTAGTAGAACTCTAAAATATTTCTTTTTCAATTTTCCAATTTTTCTTTCGAGTTCCTTAAAAATGGGTTTAAAAAAGGAAGGTCCTTTTCGGGGCGAACCAAAAGGGACTTCAGCTTCCATTCCCAAAACTGTTAAAAAACAAAAATCATCGTTTTCTTTTTTCTTTTTCATTAGATCTTTCTGAAAGGATTGTAGTTTCGATTTGTGCCAAGGTTTCAGACAGAAAGGAAATAATATTTTTATCTGAATACCGTCTGTCAGCCAATTTTTAGGAAATTCTGTTTCGGATAACGGAACACCATTATAGGTACATTTAACATGCATTTCACTATTCCATTCCTGTAAATCCTCAGACCATTCAGGAAATTGCAATAGGAATATACGTCCAATATTTTTTGCAATTATGAATGAAGGTAATAGAATATATTTTCTAAAAATAGATTGAGTTAGTAATAGACAACCTCTTATTACTTGCGCGCCTGGAGTGCTATCCCAGGCCTCTGCTATGTCTATTCGCGCTTTCTCCTTTCTTTTGTTCTTCTCTTTTTTTTCTTCTCTTTTTGTTTGCTCTTCTGTATAGTCTACAATTTTGAATGCTTCCCCCTTCCCCACCCAATTTCGCAAAATAAGTTTAATAAACTCGGAGATATCAAAAGAAAAAAGAGGGGATTTTCTTATTCTATCCAAAAAAAGAGGGGAATGCACATTTGCTTGAAACAATTCCCAAATAACTATTTTACGCCTTTGAGCTCGCATAGAACCTTTGATTATACCTCGCCGAAAATCTGATTGTTGTGAATAGCGCATCAAAGACATTTCGTCTAGTTGATCGGGCGGATTAGGATCCTTATCAGTATTTTCCTTGTTAGAAGTAAAAATTATTACACGTTTGGCTTTTCTTGAACGAATTTCATGATCCACTGGTATGTCTTCTTGATATTCTCCTGAGTGTTGTTCCAAATCGGTGATTAATTTGTATGACCATCGAGGGATTTTTTTTCTTATTTCTTTTATTTTCATCGATTTTGTGTTAATTTTTTGACCATTAGCATCAGTTAGAATTTTAGGTAATAAAAATTTTAAATATTTTGTTCCTTTTTCTGAATATATTCTTCCTTGTGAAAATAAAGAAAGACCCTTCCAACTTAGATTCGATCCTGATTCTTCTCTAAGAAATTTACTGATGAAAGTTAAGAAATGAATAATTTCTGTTAATAATGGTTTTTTATCAAATCTATTTATTTTCTGTTCAATTTTTTGGTAATCAGTATTTGGAAGAAGGATACCATGAATACGATTTATCCCAAATTTCTCTATTAAATTTTCTGT